CAAAACGTCTTCTTCTTTGAACAATAAAGAGGGAAAGAAATAAAAAAAAGTCTAGTCTTTCTCAGTATCTATCTATAAAGATAGTAAGAGCTCATTCCATTGATTGAAATAGAAAATTTCGGAAGAATTTTAGGTTAGAAGAAATTTCCAATCATCGGAATCCCTTTCTTTTCGAAATACAAACACGGGAATCACTGAAATATCTCTTTGAGAGAAAGAGTATGATTCATATCATAAATAACTCCATTGGAGTCCAATGGGATTCGAAATTCAGAGATTTTGATTTTAAATAGTTCAAAACGCGTTGCAGAACGATCTATAAAACGATTGATACGGTTTGATTCCTCAACTCAATTAGTAGTACTTCTAGAGCCCACTTCTTCCCCACACTACGAGTGAAAGGGAAAATGTAAAGACTACCATTAAAGCAGCCCAAGCGAGACTTACTATATCCATGTGAATTATGTCCCCTATCTCTATAAATACGAAGGAATTTTTCCATTATTCCTCCCTAATAATAGTGGAATCCATGGCGCAGAGTCAAAAAGGGATTCTGACCGAACACTATCGAGAAACCAATCCAATAAATCGATTATGATTTCGAATCGGGAAAGATTAAACACAAGCAAAATACGTAGTAAGATCCGAAGGGAATGGGAAAATGTAGGAATAAGAATAATAAGGCCTATTCTTTTTTTGTTTTGTTGACCTTAGTAAGTAAAAACAGACAAGGGAGAAATCACGAAAAACCAGAAATCTCTATCTATTACAGACCTCTATTTCCCCATTTGATCCGGTACCCCCCTTCCCCATTATCGCTCTGAAAGAGGGGGCTTGTCTAGGGGTTGCCGCAAAGAAATTCTTTCTGTTTGCCCCTTTTTCTATAAAAGTCAATTATCAATCCAATCTAATATTGGTTGGATACCTGAGCACTCGGAGATTCTCGCGAGTCCGTCGTATATTGCACCTCCTTCCAAAACTCTTAATTGAATCAGATTTCCTATTCAGGCTCTACAATCTGATTCAAGATCCAGTCATTAGACACTCCCTTAGTAATAGAAGGGAATCGTGAAGTCTTGATAGACCCTCTACCAGTAGATTCGAATATTTCCTTGAATCCTAGATGCGAACGAGCATTCACACTCTTTTTTGTTTAGAAAACCCTCAGACCACATGCTTAGAATCAACAAAGCATTAACAGTCTGTTTCCTCTGCTTCTAACGGGGAAGAATTCTGCAAGTTCTATAAGCGGAACCGAAGAGAAGAAGAGATTTCGAGTTTTTTTGTTGATCAGGCGACACCCGGATTTGAACTGGGGAAAAAGGATTTGCAGTCCCCCGCCTTACCACTCGGCCATGCCGCCAAAATAATACAAAATAGATGAAAATTTTCCCAGATTGCTGAAGTTTTATTGTATTTGGATTTTGACTCCTGTTTTCCTTAATCCTTTTCCTAAAAGAAACACCCTTTTTGGATTTTATCCATCCCTTCGATTGATTGTATAGTATTGGAAAATCCACAATGCTAAAAACATTCTCTGGCTTTTCTATTGAGAAATCAAATGTGGATTTTCAGCCGACAAACTTGAACCATTAACTATTGACTGCTTAGTTCGAATTAATGACGATTCTGGGATTTGAATCGCAAATTGTGTTTTCCTAATGACATAAGAAAATACAAATTGAGACAGAACTAATCAGTATTTATTTTTTCAATCAAAAAATCCTTCTCAATTTCAATTATAACAAAACATATCAGTATATGTAAACCCCAGAACATAAATTGTTACACAGATATCTATTATTTAGATATATTGTCTATAGGTAATTATCATAAAATTATCCTACTTCACTTCAATTTTGCATTAAATAGAAATTCTCTTTTGATAGAACACGACCCGGACTGTCCCGAATAGAACCAGCAATAAAAGAGAAGTCGGATATTATAGCTATCCGCATACGTGTTTAATAAGTGCAACCCTTCTTATACACTTCAAATCATATTCTATTCAAAAATCAGTAAAGTAGAAATATTTCTCTTCTCTGCGAATCGTTTTTTTTTGAATAACGAAATCTCTAACATAAAGACGGTTAAGTGCTAAAAAAATGGATCCTATGTTGTTTCTGATTTTTCTGTCTTTGTATTTATCTCCCAAATACCGAATCCTTTTATTTTTCTCAAATTCGAATATGTAATATCATAATAATGGTATAATTGAAATCCTTTTTGTTTTGCTATTATATACAAAACCTTATGACTTTAACTTTAATAAGTCTAAGTGACAGAATTCTGTTTCTAGGACTGTTTTATCAATTCCTTTCCATTTTGATCTGTTGCAACTTCCAATTTAAGTAGAAAATTCTCTTTATTCCTCCGTTCAAACGTAGTTCATACATTTCATTCCAAATATGGAGTTGGATAAAATTTCATGTGATTCAGTAAACAGAATAGAAATTCCATCAGTGCTAGATCGTCGATCTAATTCGATGAAGAATGTACT